CTGAGAAAAAATCGTTGTTTCAGATGATCATATATGTAGTGTAGAAAGCCTTTTTTTTTTTAGTATTTTTTTATGATCGGATTGTATCTTTCCTTTCTCTTTATTCTATAGTTGAGATAGTCACACGTAATGACAGATCACGGCCATATTATTAAATGCTTGGGGTAAAAATGGATTTCGTTCAAGTGCTCGAAAATAATATTCCAAAGCTTTCGTATGTTCTCCGTTACTTGTATGGATAAGGCCTATGTTATAGAGTATATAACTTCGATCATAGGGATCAATTTCTAGTCGCATAGCTTCATAATAATTTTTTAAAGCTTCCGCATAATTTCCTTCGGATTGCGCTGACATCCGTTACGGTCGTCGTTTGATGAAAAATCTCCGTTCCAGAACCGTACATGATATTTTCACCTCATACGGCTCCTCCCTTCATGTTCATAATGAGTAATTACAAGGAATCCTGAAAAAAAAACAGATGATCATTATAAACTTAGCGGGGCTAGTGTTTTTACAAGAAATATCTAGCCAACCTTCCTGTAAGACACCTTATTATGATTCTTAATTTTTATAAATTTTCTTAATTTTTATAAATTTTTATATTCATAAGTCCAACAATTTCTTTGTTCTCAACGCCCTTTTATTTCCAGGAATGAATCACTTCAACAGTCTTCGATGGTTATACTGGTATCCCAATAAAGTACGAATGAGATGGATATTTGTTGTCCCAACCATTATTGTGAATCCCCAGCCCGTATCTAATCATGATGAGGATTATTTATAACAAAGTTTTCGTGTTGTTGATTCTGACGTGTTTAGTGCTTCTTTTGACCTATGCTACCATTTGTATTGGTGATTTAAATAGTCAATTTACATGTCATATAAAAATACTCTCTTCTCATCAAATACAATAGGTGTGTAGCCTTTCGCTTAATACTAGAATCAAAAATGAAAGCATCTGAGGCTGCATTAACTCGGGGTATACACGAAAGAAGGAATTGTTTGATTTCCAAACTTCACCTTCGAAAAGCGTAGATTTATTTCTTCAATCATATCCTCAGTAGTCCTTTTCGTAAGACTGATGAGATCAGTCAAAAAAAAAGAAATAATCAAATCGCACCATCTCTGTAATAGGAAAATGCTTCCTTTTCTCTTGAAGTTGTCGGAGTCATTCGTAATAAAATATTGGCTACAATTGAAAAGGTTTTATCAATAAAATTTTCATTGATCTGCGATCGAGGCATAATAGGAGGAATCATCCATTCTATATTATCTTTCCCTTATCGTAGTAAAATGATCCCACAAAAAAAGGAATTTTTACAGTACGAAATAGCATAAAAACTGATATGACCTTACTCCTATTCAATTGATTCGTTTTGCCAATAAATCATAATAATTTTTTTTTATCCAATCAAATAGATTTTATCCAATCAAATAGAAATGTTTTATGTGAGGGGATCTATTTTCATTCCAACTTTCTCGAAGTTGAAGACAGTCGTTCTACAAAAAAAAAATAGCTAGATCTTTTTAGATGGAACAATGACTCAAATATCGGTCCGTTTATTGTATGTTATCACTCTAAAACGGATGAATAAGGAAAATAAATATCTTACCGTTTGTCACAATACTATATACTATTTATATATGGATCTATTCCTTCGAAGGAAAAATATTTATTTTTAATCACTCGTTATTCATTCAGGTTCTAGGTCCTAATATTTTATTTTTGGAGAGATGGCCGAGTGGTTAAAGGCATAGCATTGGAACTGCTATGTAGACTTTTGTTTACCGAGGGTTCGAATCCCTCTCTCTCCGTACTATCTCCTCACCTAATTCAATTTGACTGACCGAAAAAATGTACCAAAAAAAAAAAGAAGCCGGTTAGAATTCTTTAATATATGATATATATGATGGATTTATCGTTTTCCTAACTCCGAATTTCTATGATACAGAAAGATAAAGAATGGACAAAGAATAAAGAAAAAACCCACCGATTCATGAAATATAAATCAAAAAAAAATACTGGGCTAACCATTTATGATTCTTTTGGTTAAAGTAAAAAAAGGGAAATATCCTCGAACCTTTTTTCTTATGAGTTAGTTTTAAGTCTGACGGGAATAATATTCTACAACTAGCAATTCATTTATTTTCAAACCGACACATTGATTATCTATAATTTGATTGACGAATCCTTTATATTGGAATGGGTTAAGAGTCAAATGTTTTGGCAATTCCTCATGGGAGGATGAATCCACATTCTTTTGAATTAGAACTTTAGATTTTTTTTGATTCCTTGCCATAATCATTTCTTGGGGTTTGCAGCGATAACTTGGTATATCCACAATACGTTCATTAACTAGAATATGTCTATGATTAATCAATTGGCGGGCTCCAGATATAGTCGAAGTCATACCCAATCGAAAAAGGATGTTATCCAAACGCATTTCAAGTAGTTGTAGTAAAATCCGACCTGTTGCCCCTTTGGCTTTTCTGGCGATACGAACGTATTTCAATAATTGTCGTTCTGTAAGACAATAATGAAACCGCAATTTTTGTTTTTCTTCTAAACGAATACGATATTGAGATTTTTTTTTCCCAGAGCGTGATTGGTTTCTACCATAACTTCCGGACCTAGGCCTTTTATTAGTGAGTCCCGGTAAAGCCCCCAGACGGCGTATTTTTTTTAAACGAGGCCCTCTGTAACGTGACATAAAGACTCCTTATTATTCTTTTTATTTTATATATATTTTTTTTTTTATTTTTATATTTCATTTTTCATATTATTACATAATCAACCTAATAAACCTAATAAAAATGAAAACTTAACTAAGTAAGATAAATTCATAAAAAATATACGGAAGTTTTGTACTACAAAGCAAACAAAAAATATATATAAAATAAAAAGCCGGCTACCGGAATCGAACCGATGACCATCGCATTACAAATGCGATGCTCTAACCTCTGAGCTAAGCAGGCTTAAAGAATATCAATTATAATAGAATACAAATTCCTATCACATAATTATCAATGTAGAATTTTAAGTTCTAAGTTCGAAACGTATTTTACATTGATACATTCTTCTACTTGAAATAAAATACTGTACTATTTACATTGATACATTCTTCTACTTGAAATAAAATACTGTACTATTTATATTATATTCGTTGCTAAAAAAAATATTCATTAATCATTAATAAGTTTATTGTTTATTAGTGATAGAGAGAGTGTCTGACCTAAAAGAATAATCAAAATGAAAGATGCAATCCATAGAAATGCAAAACATATGATTTTATTTGGAAAGGTAAGCGAATAAGACAAAAAAATCGACTGTTAGAGTTTTTTTTTATTCCAAATGAAATAAATGAAATAAAAAAAAATAAAATAGAAGGAACGGAAACGGCTAGTCATTACTATAAAATAAAGAATTTCAATGTTCCAGCATAAAAAAGGAAAAAGATAACATAACATATTTTTTTTACAGAGATTAAAATCTTGAAAAAAAAAAAAGGGGGGGATATGGCGAAATTGGTAGACGCTACGGACTTAAATTGGATTGAGCCTTGGTATGGAAACCTACGAAGTGATCACTTTCAAATTCAGGGAAACCCTGGAATTAATAAAAATAGGCAATCCTGAGCCAAATCCTGTTTTCTGAAAAAAAAACGGAGGCTTATCCACAAGATCAAGCAAACGATAATAAAAAAAGGATAGGTACAGAGACTCAATGGAAGATGTTCTAACAAATGGAGTTAACAGTATTTTGCTGGTAGAATCAAGAAAAATCCTTCCATCATCGAAACTCCAGAAATCAATCAATGAGTATCGCACGTATAAAAAATGAGGAATGACAGACGACTTTAATATTTATTTGAATGAAAAATAAATAGAAAAAGAGAATAGTGAATTGATTCTACTAATATGTAGAATCATTTCATTATCATTGATTCTACTAAAGTCACTAATCCATAGTCTGAAATTGATTGATTCTTCAAACGAGAATAAAGATAGAGTCCCATTCTACATAGAATATCAATAAAAATGAAATTTATAGTAAGAGGAAAATCCGTTGACTTTATAAATCGTGAGGGTTCGAGTCCCTCTATCCCCACAAAAAGCCCATTTAATTTGATTCACTAACTAACGATTTATTCTTTTTATTCTTTTTTCGTTAGAGATTTATCCAAATTTAGTTCTAATTGTATTTCTCAAAGAGCTTAAAGCAATAATTTTTTTTGAAAACAAGTTTTGTAAAATGGATTTTTACTTGAGATCGCTCAATTTTTTTATTTTGAATCTAAAAACCAGGGATGAAATAATACTTTTTCATACTTTTCATTGACATAGAAAAAACCTATCTACAAAAGTCGGGATAGCTCAGTTGGTAGAGCAGAGGACTGAAAATCCTCGTGTCACCAGTTCAAATCTGGTTCCTGGCACATGATGTATTTGTATTAGTATTATAGACTACTCGTGTAGAAAATGGATTATTAAGATTTCTCTTCCATGATCTAATAGAATGGTTCTGAACTCTTTTTAAGTATTGATTCTAAACAATATTCAATTCATTCCATTTCTAATTTGTGATGGGTATGTTTTGATGATACATTACCTACTTAACTCAGTGGTTAGAGTACTGCTTTCATACGGCGGGAGTCATTGGTTCAAATCCAATAGTAGGTATAACTTCTTATTTATATACCAGAGTCAAAGTATTTTCTATATAGAAAAAAGAAGTTATACCTACTTTTCTTCTTATCTTTATCTTTTTTTTTGAATGAAATTTTTTTGTTATATCATTTAGAATAGAATCTCCCACATATATTTTTTATTCTTTATTATGATTTTGTATTCAATCAGAAAAAAAAATAGGGGAGGGTTGTATAAACAAACCTTCTTGATTATTCGGACGAATCAACTAGTTTAGTTACGATAAATTAAATTATAGCCTCAACTCGTGTCCTTAATCGTCTTAGAGATAGATTTGCCTCGATAATTTGTCT